AAAGTCATAGCAAACCCCGTAGCCACTTGTACTAAAAAACAAGTAAGCGTTATTCCTCCTAAACAATAAAATATGTTGACATGAGGAGGAACGTATTTACTAGTTATATCATCTGCAATCGCCTGAATCTCAAGACGTTCTTCGAACCAATCATAGACTTTATTGAGATAGGTAACCCAAGGGAACTCCCCCTCCACGAACCGTAAATGAGGCTTTCATCTCGTACAGCTCAAACAGAAAGACAAAAATACTGGTGGAAACAAATATGTGTAATAGTAAAGAAACATCTTAATCCTATGATTCAATCTTCTCAGAAGATACAAAAGAACGAAAATAAAAAAAAATCCGAAAACTATTAAACTATTCTTGAAACTCTTTTTTGTGGTTATAATGCCAAAATATCAAGTTGGCGCATTCGTCTTGATGTTGATCGTTACAGGCCTCTTGAATCTTCTATTTACCTATTGACTTTCGTTGATTTATTATTTTTGTTTGTAATATGGGTTTACTTTCTTTTTTAGTGCTTGATAGGAATTTTCTTGTTAAGACCCCATGAACCGATTGAAACCCCAGATTCATACTAGAACCACGATGATTCGATAAAACTTTCAAGCTAAGTCCAACAATTCTCTGAGTAAGAACCATTGTATCATCACTTATTCAATGAATAGGAATAGACATAATAATAAAAAAAAAAAAAAACACTTGCCCTGTGATCAAAATAAGCATGAACAGGAGTTTGAAAGATTTTTTGGAGTCCGGCCACGAGGTCTGAATATTAAGTATGAATCATAGTTCTAATACTTCGTAATCTATTTCATCTATTTCGTGCTCCAGATACTAGAATGAATATCTGACGAGGGAAAGCATCTCTACCAAGATGACAGACTTGTTCTCTGTACTATCAATAGGATCAATTCTAACAAGTCACACACTCATATTCCGGAAATAGAGAAACAAAGAAATTCCGCGGTCGAACTGCCAAAACGGACCCAAAATACAAGTCTAAACGCTTTGCTTTAGAGTGAAAAGCAAAGCTAGGACTTAGTGATTCTGAGAAATCTAATTCATTGAAATTCCGTCTAGTAAAACGGAAGAATTATAAATCTCTAAAATAATAGATAGAAATATTGCAAATAAGGCCATTGTGACTCCCATCAATGGAGTAGTTCCCCATCCAGGAGCTACTTTACCATATTCCGAATTCAATGGTTTCAATAACCCCCCTACACCAGTTCGTTTTGGACGAGATCTAGAACTACTCTCAACGCTTTGTGTAACCATAAATCCTATTTTGTATTCATTGAGATCTGTTGACTTTGTATACAATTTTATTGTAAATAAGTAATCTTATCTCATAGATCCGTTGTGGTCTTGAAATTATAAATTATATAAATTATATAATAATGGAAATAGCAACCCTAGTTGCCATCTTTATATCTGGTTTACTTGTAAGTTTTACTGGGTATGCCTTATATACTGCTTTTGGGCAACCTTCTCAACAACTAAGAGATCCATTCGAGGAACACGGGGACTAGTTGAAGTAATGAGTCTCCCAATATTGGGAGACTCATTACTTCAAGCGAGATAATGAAAAATCATTTCATCTTTTTAGTTGGAACTTTAGGTGGTTCTCGAAAAAAGATAGCGAAAAAAATGATCCCTAGAGTCGAGACTAAGAGGAATGTATAAACCAATGCTTCCATAGATTTGATTGTGGTTTACAATTATAGCTTCCGTACCTGTTTATTTGGAGCCGTCTCCTGGATTAAAGAAGGAGCAAGACTCAAAGACAAGTCGGCGATTCAGATCAAAATTTCTCCGGTAACCCATGTCAAAAAATAGATAAGGGAGCAATGTTGTATCAAACTACTTGTCTTTTTGTAGTTGGATCCCCTAGTTTTTGGAATGCTCCAAATTCTACTTGAGCGTCCAAATCTGGATCAATACCAGCAAAAACATCTCTGAACAGGGTTCTAGCGCCATGCCAAATGTGCCCAAAGAAGAAGAGCAGAGCAAATGAAGCATGTCCAAAAGTAAACCAACCCCTTGGACTACTACGAAAAACACCATCGGATTTCAAAGTAGCACGATCTAATTCAAAGATTTCACCCAATTGAGCACGTCTAGCATATTTTTTAACAGTAGCGGGATCACTATAACTGACGCCATTGAGTTCGCCGCCATAGAACTCAACAGTTACACCTACTTGCTCGACACTATACTTCGATTCCGCCCTTCGAAAAGGAACATCGGCTCTAACAATTCCGTCACCGTCTACCAAAACAACTGGAAATGTTTCAAAAAAAGTAGGCATACGACGCACAAAAAGTTCACGGCCTTCTTTATCTCTAAAGACAGGATGCCCTAACCACCCAACAGCGATTCCATCCCCGTTATCCATCGAACCCGCTCTGAACAACCCCCCTTTTGCCGGATTATTCCCAATGTAATCATAAAAAGCTAATTTTTCAGGAATTTTAGACCAAGCTTCGGATAAACTTTGATTCTCGGCTAGCCCAGCAACAACTCTTCGATATATTTCTTGCTGGAAATATCCCTGATCCCATTGATAACGAGTGGGGCCAAATAATTCAATCGGAGTAGTTGCTGAACCATACCACATAGTTCCAGCAACAACAAAAGCCGCAAAAAAGACAGCAGCAATACTACTGGAAAGGACGGTTTCAATATTTCCCATACGCAATCCCTTGTATAGACGTTGTGGCGGACGGACACTAAGATGAAATAGTCCTGCTAATATGCCCAATGTCCCTGCTGCAATATGATGAGAGGCTATTCCTCCCGGAGCAAAAGGATCAAAACCTTCCACACCCCACGCTGGATTTACAGATTGGACCTTTCCGGTTAGTCCATAAGGATCGGACACCCAGATTCCAGGACCGTACAATCCTGTTACATGGAATGCGCCAAACCCAAAGCAAGCCACTCCTGAGAGAAATAAATGAATTCCGAAGATCTTGGGCAAATCCAACGAAGGTTTTCCTGTACGTTCATCAGTAAATATTTCTAGATCCCAATACACCCAATGCCAGATAGCTGCCAAGAAGCACAATCCAGAAAACACAATATGTGCCCCGGCCACACCTTCGTAACTCCAAATACCCGGATTCGTTATAGTCCCGCCTGTGATAGTCCAACCACCCCATGAATCGGTTATTCCTAAACGAGTCATAAAGGGTATAACGAACATACCTTGTCTCCACATTGGGTCGAGAACAGGGTCAGAGGGATCAAAAACTGCTAATTCATATAGAGCCATCGAACCAGCCCAACCAGCAACCAGAGCCGTATGCATTATATGGACAGCCAGCAAACGACCGGGATCATTCAATACGACGGTATGAACACGATACCAAGGCAAACCCATGGAAAAAATACCCCTTTATCAACAAAAAATAGACACTATGTGACTTTATTGCATTGGAAAACTATACTATGGACCTCTCCCTTTCAGTGCATTATCTGAGAGAAAGGATTAATCTTTGTTCCAGTCTTTTAGTAATAATAAAGGAACAATTCTAATTCTGTTCGTAGGAACAAAGAGAAGCAAATCTATTTTATACCCGATAAGTACCAATACGCAATGGGGGGTTGATATCATTTTATATGGTCGTATTCCTTTATCTTTCAAAGTGCCTCAATTTCTGTTATTTTATTCATTCTGTCTTCCTTGAGTTTATTTATAAATTTATCTAATCTATGGCTAAAATATAGGAGAAAAGACAATAAAAAAAAAAACCATTATTACGATTCCACATTAAAGTGAGATTGAGATATAGTACTTAATTGTTTCTTTCGTTTTATGCCTATTGGTGTTCCAAGAATACCCTTTCGAAATCCTGGGGAAAACGCTTCATCCTGGGTTGACATATAGTGCGACTTGTCAGATATAGTGGGTCATATGGGATTTCCCCGTTTTCTCCCCCGATTGAGATATCCTTCAGCTTCGCCCAAAAAGGATTGATCGAATCATCAAAAATTTTGAGCGTGAAGTGCAATGAAATAAAATAATATTTTTTTGTTGGGAGGTATCCAGATTAATATTATCGATTAGAATCAAATTTATGGTTGGCTTGTTTGTTTGGACTAATAAAAAAATGCGGTATCCAGGCTCCGTTTAGAAAAAACCCAATTTGTAATAGATTATCTATGATTACTACTTGTATCATATTTGACTTTTTATTTATTAAATTAAAGTAATTTACAACTGTTAATCAAAATTACGTGACTAATATGATCAATACGTCGAATATTTGACGAAAGACATGAAATGAATTGAAAAAAAAAAAAAAGAAGTCTTCGCAAAAAGACGTGGTAGTAGGGGCTTTTGCTCTATATGTGCAAATAAAAACCGGGTGGATCTTTACTCGGAGTAGAGCATAAACCTAAAAGAATTGAAGAGGACCATTCAGGAACAAGAGAATGACATTGTGATTTAGATTAAATCTCGATGAAACAATACATCAAAAAGAAGTTAGTTCGAAAAGTTTAGTAAATGCCCCTTTTTTTAGGTAAACAGGCCAAAATTCATTTTTCTTGAAAAATGGAAGAAAAATTTATTCGATTTATTCGTTAGAATAGAAAAACGAGAAGGAGCCTCTTAGGAAAAAAGAAGGAGAGCTAGGATCTACACATTGATTCTTATTTGTTTTCGCAATTTTTGTAGAACCGTATGCATCAAAGTATGCATGTACGGTTCCTAAAGGATCGAATTTTATCCTAATCAACCGACTTTATCGAGAAAGATTGCTTTTTTTAGGCCAAATAATTAATACCCATCTAGCGAATCAACTTATTGCTCTTATATTATATCTAACTATGGAGAGTGATACCAAAGATCTTTATTTGTTTATCAACTCTCCAGGCGGATGGGTAATACCTGGAATAGCTCTTTATGATACTATGCAATTTGTGCGACCAGATGTACAGACAATATGCCTGGGATTAGCCGCTTCAATGGGATCTTTTATTCTGGTCGGAGGAAAAATTACCAAACGTTTAGCATTCCCTCACGCTTGGCGCCAATGAGTTTTTTTTTTTTTTTAGAGAAAAAAGACTATGCCCTCACCATATAAAATGTTTTTCAGTAATAATAGCATGGCACTTAGAATTCGATAGAAACAAAATTGTATTTTTTTTTTTCAAAAAACAATTAAAAAATCATTAAATTATGTATCGAAAGAGTAGTATGAAAAAAGGTATTGCCGATTTTTTCTTATCTATCGGAGGCCTGTTTCAGTGTCACAAACCTTTTTTTTTTTTCACACCCAAACCCAAAGAAAGGCTGTTTTGGCTATGTTCGGAAAGAAAAGAATACGAAAAAAAGAAACTTTGGGATTGCTGAATCACAAATGAAATAAAAAAAAAAAAAAAGAAAGATATAAAGCAACGGAACCGTCATAGTATTTTTTAAACTCCGAAAAAAAAAGGAAGGGCGGTTATTAGATCATTTACCAATCTGGGTCTGATAGACTCTATATTTTCTGATTTTTTTCTTTGATTTTGATGGAAGGTAAAAGTCAATTCTATTAAAGAGCCGTATGCAATGTGCAAACCATGCATGTACGGTTGGTCAATTCTATCGTTTTTTTTTTTTATTCTTTAATCATGAAAGATCGAATAACTATTTATTATGTTCTATCATCAGGGTAATGATTCATCAGCCTTTTAGTGCTTTTTTTATGGCCCAAGTAGGAGAATTTGTCCTGGAAGCGGAAGAACTGCTGAAGCTGCGCGAAACCATCACAAGGGTTTATGTACAAAGAACGGGCAAACCCTTATGGATGGTATCCGAAGACATGGAAAGGGATGCTTTTATGTCAGCAACAGAAGCCCAAGCTCATGGAATTGTTGATCGTGTAGCGGTTGAAAAATAGCAAAGATTTCACATAAATCACATTTAAAATAAAATTTTGAAATTTTAATATTTAACAGTTTAATAGTTTCTATTTAGTATATTAAATTTAGTAAAATTTAGATTTATAAAAATATATTATATTAAAAGAAATCATAATCATCCGGTTAGGATCAATCTAAACCATCCCCTTTCGATATACGATTCAGATACGATTTCCATGCCAACTCTTAAACAACTTATTAGGAATACAAGGCAGCCAATAAAAAATGTCACGAAATCCCCCGCTCTTAGGGGATGTCCTCAGCGCCGAGGAACATGTATTCGGGTGTATGTGCGACTCGTTCAGATCCTGGGCTGGGACAAAAGAAAAAAATGAAAAATTACAGTATCAGTGATCGGTACAGTACCAACGAATAGGATAGAATGGAGTTCTTCCATTCACGATCTAAAAAAAGATCTACCATATCTTGTTATTGTGTATATTGTGGACTAAATTTTTGGTTTCCATTGGGACAAACGCGTGCACCCCTTAATTTTTCAATTTAAGATGAAAAGAATTACCCATTGGTAGCAACTGATTATCCAGGGAAATTCTTTTTTATTTTATTTAAAAAGCAGAAAAATTATACCCAGACTCTTGCAAGAACGGACTCAGACGGTCAGCTACCCAACAAATCTTCATAATTAAATACCGTTACTGTATTGGGTGGATCTACTTGTGAAAGGTCTATTACTGGATAATCCCATGGGTAGAGTCAAAGAGTGTGAACTGTACAAGTTAATATATTGATTAAATCAAGAACGAAGAAAGCGGCTCCGGTGTATAGAGAGGGCCTTACCGTTTAATTTAAGAAGTAACCATATAAACGATGGAACCCACCATTTCGTTATCCATTTATATTTACTGTGCTTTTTTTTTCGAGGCATTTTCTCAATGCCTCGAAAAAAAATCGTGGTTGGGAAGGTTATTGTAGCAAAAGCCATTGGAGTTTTTACCTTATACATTGGGAGAACCCGTTTTGTTAATTAATAGGCTAGTAAAGAAAATAAAGAGTAACTGAAAGAAAGCAAATCGATCAGTTATTCCTCAACGTTTCATTTATTCAATGACCAGAATTAGACGAGGATATATAGCTCGGAACCGTAGAACAAAAATGCGTTTATTTGCCTCAAGCTTTCGGGGGGCTCGTTCAAGACTTACTCGAACTATTACTCAACAGAAAATACGAGCTTTGGTTTCGGCTCATCGGGATAGAGATAGGCAAAAGAGAGATTTTCGTCGTTTGTGGATCACGCGAATAAATGCAGTAATTCGCGAGAGGCGGGTATCCTATAGTTATAGTATATTAATGCACAGTCTGTCCAAGAGGCAGTTGCTTCTTAATCGTAAAATACTTGCGCAAATGGCTATATTAAATAAAAAAAGTCTTTATATGATTTCCAATGAAATAATAAAATAAGGCAATTGGAAGGAATCGCTCGAGATGCTTTAAATGGAGTTCCCTGAATAATGAACTCCGGGAAGGTAGAGTAGAAATTTTTATTATAGAATAGGATAGGATACAGTCGTTAAAATGAGCAAACACGTTCAATAAAAAAAGATTGATTCCTTGTTCTTACCCAATTCAATTCGTTTTTTTCTTACAACCTGTATTTTAAACAAAAAAGAAATCCTTATTTGAATTCGGATTGGGAGTTTGATTCTATTTAAGAGTAAGCCTATTGATTTTATTTCGGGTTCTAAGACCAGCAGTTCTAGCAGTCGACTCGCCCTTTTCAAATTGTTTTTCATTATTAAGAAAAGGTAACAAAGATAAAATACGAGCTTGTTTGATAGCAATAGTAATAAATCGTTGTTGTTTTAAGGTCAATCGATTTACCCGTTTAGATAATATTTTTCCTTGTTCACTAATAAATCGACTAATTAAACTCATGTTTCTATAAGCAATTCGATCCCCCGATTTGATCGGGGGCAAACGCCTACGCAAAGAACGCTTGGATTTATGAAAAAGTCGCTTGAATTTATGCATGTTTTGTTTATTCCTTATCCAAAAAATCCTATTTCGTTTGATCAAATCTAAAATGATTAAGAATTAAGAAATAGAATTTGTTTTTTTTTTTTTTGTTTTAGAGATTCTATATATTCTATGCTATTAATATATTAATTTTTTAATATATGTTATATTAATTATGTGTTATTAACTATCTAAGATATAGTTAATGTTAATATCTCTTTTTTCGGGTTCCTTGAAGGAGTGACACGCAGGTGATCGATTCTATCTATTTCTTTATCTCCCCATGAATCCTATGTTTGTAACAATAGGGACAGAATTTTCTCAATTCCAATCGACCGGGTGTATTGTGTCGATTTTTTTGAGTAATATATCTGGAAATGCCTCTTGATTTCTTATTAACACTAACACCCGTTCGAACACACCCGGTGCATTCCAAAATAACTTTAACTCGGGTATCTTTACCCCTGGCCATGAACCCCCTTTTTGGTTTTATATTCACTTAACTGTTCGAAGAAAGAGTAGGGAGGGGAGAAGGACTAGTCACAGATATTGCGTTCTATCTCTAATCTTCTTCAATCCCTCCTCTGCCAACAGTTAGACCAATAAAATAACTAGAATGAAAAAAAAGGGAATGTCAACGCATCTGGGAAAAAACGATTAATCTCTATCAATAGACCTGCTAAAGACCCAAACCATAAAGTACTTAGTACCGGTGCCGCGGAGAGATATGTTTTTAGATCTCGCATTTTAAAACCTCCTGCTTTATTGTAATACATAAACAAAATAGCTATATGATCAAATGTATATGTAACTAGGAACCACCTGTATTTGTACATGGACTCCCTAATTCCAATGGAAATGTACAAGGATTTAGTAGCTAAGATTTTCCTCTTCTTTTCTAAAATCTTAAAAGAAAAAAAAAAAAGAAGGTCCCTTCCGCCTGAACATTCAGCAATTTGAAGGCGGTTTCATATCTATTTCATACGTGTGTCGGTTTATTATTATATGTTATCCGATATGAGACCAAAGACAAATAATAAATCGAAATATCATTTTTCTCATTTTTCTCTGGAAATAAAGATATGGAAAACAAAATGGGGGTTCTCTACAATGACACTGTAAATCAATCGAAAGGGGTGTAGCGCAGTTTGGTAGCGTATTTGTTTTGGGTACAAAATGTCACAGGTTCAAATCCTGTCATCCCTACTTATTTCTTATCCTCGGAACAGTAACGAGAGATCAATTGAGATCGATTCAAAATTGGATATAGACGATCTTTCATTATATCCTGCTATTTATATCCTGCTATATAGGATAGCATATGTAGGCGCATGCAAGATGTGTTGGAGCTACAAAAAGAATCTATTTCCTGACATTCGTTTTTTATTGTGGTAAGAAAGCGCTCTTAGTTCAGTTCGGTAGAACGTGGGTCTCCAAAACCCGATGTCGTAGGTTCAAATCCTACAGAGCGCGATTCCATTCTTGTTTTGTTAGGTCAAAATTACATGGCAATAATGGAACAGACTCTCAATTTGACCTTTTCGGGATTAAAGTAAAGAAAGAGCACGCGGTCAATCAAAAAAATCGACCTTAATTAATCAAAGGTCCAGCTGATCACCACGTCTATATTGTAAATATGCAGTTACGAATAACCCAGCCAAAGTAATAGGAATTAGACCCAAGACGATTCCAAATAGAAAAACTTCAATCATTTCCATTTTTTCTTTGAAAAGAGAAAAAGAGAGGTAATATCTATCCTTATTACTCATGAATCTCAATGACCCAGAATTGGAAATTTGCACCTATAGAATAGATGGAATACTGCAGAAATTTTTATTTTCTGAATTGCTCATTCAATTCATTTTAAATAAGTCGTATCTTACTCAGACCAATAAATAGAACGGAGGTTATAGTTAAAGCCGCTAGTAGAAAACCGAAATAACTAGTTATCGTAGGCATGAAGAAGCTAAAGGAAATATGCTATTTTTAAACATATGCTTGTAAAGTACTTGCCTAAGTAGATGTTTTTAAGGGACTTCCTTAAATATATTCAATATATGGTCAAATTTTTAAAAGATACGAGAATAAGAAAAAATACCAATTG